ACTGGAAGGGGAACGAGAAATCACTTTGGGTTTTGTTGATTTGCTACGTGATGATTTTATTGAAAAAGACCGAAGCCGCGGTATTTATTTCACTCAAGATTGGGTCTCTATGCCAGGTGTTTTGCCCGTAGCTTCCGGGGGTATTCACGTTTGGCATATGCCTGCCCTGACCGAGATCTTTGGGGATGATTCCGTACTACAGTTCGGTGGAGGAACTTTAGGACACCCTTGGGGAAATGCACCTGGCGCAGTAGCTAATCGGGTGGCTTTAGAAGCGTGTGTACAAGCTCGTAATGAAGGACGTGATCTTGCTCGTGAAGGGAATGAAATTATTCGTGAAGCTGCTAAATGGAGCCCCGAACTAGCGGCTGCTTGCGAGGTATGGAAGGAGATCAAATTCGAATTCGAAGCAATGGATACTTTGTAATCCAGTAGTTCTCGCGCGTTCCCCTAATTGCAATTAAACTCGGCCCAATCTTTTACTAAAAAAAGGATTGAGCCGAATAAAATCGAAGAAACTAAAGAAAAGAATGAAGATCCCGTGTATTTGCATATATTTTGCATTATATTATATATAATATATGTACGTACCTTGCCTAAGATTAAGATATAAAAGATATAAATGAAAGATAAGATCTAAGATTAAATAACTCAACGCTTTTATTGTTGGATCCATAATTAATCCTATGGATCCTTAGGATTGGTGGATCCTTTTATATCCCACAGTTTCGAGTTTCGGACCATAAATCAAGCAAGCCAAGGGTCACAACTTCTTCTACCCATCCTGTATATTGTCCTTTTCATTCCGTGTTGCAATAGAAACTTCTTATGCTCTTATATTATAAGAGTACGTATTATAAGAGTACGAGATTATACGAAAATAAATTATTTCTTCATAGTGAGGAAGAAATATTTATCTTTTCCTTGTCAATACGAATTTGTATACAACACAACATGGGAGAAACCTCTCCTTCTTTCTATTTAATTGAAAATGGAAGAAAGGGTTCCATCATATTAAATTAATACTCCAGATTCCCATAAAAAAATCATTTATTTCAATACTTACTCCCTATTATATTACTTAATTAAATTTACTTAATTTCATAACCTTAGTGATTGAATTTATATGCTTATTCCGATAGGAAATAAAATAGGAAACTGATTATTCATCGAATGACTATTCATCTATTGTATTTTCATTCAAATAGGGGAAGGTTCTATGGAAAAGTGGTGGTTCAATTTGATGTTGTCTAACGAGAAGTTAGAACACTGGCGCGGGCTAAGTAAATCAATGGACAGTTTTGGTCGTCCTATTGGAAATACCAGTGGAAGTGAAGACCCCATTAGAAATGATACGGATAAAAATATTCATAATTGGAGTGATAGTAGCAGTTCTAGCTGCAGTAATGTTGATCATTTATTCGGTGTCATGGACATTTGGAGTTTGATTTCTGATGACACTTTTTTAGTTAGGGATAGTAATGGTGACACCTATTCCGTATATTTTGATATTGAAAATCAGATTTTTGAGATTGACAATGATAGTTCTTTTCTGAGTGAACTAGAAAGTTCTTTTTCTAGTTATCTGAATAGTAGATCGAAGGGCGACAATCGTGACTATGATTGTTACATGTATGATACTAAATATAGTTGGAATAAGTACATTAATAATTGCATTGATAGTTATCTTCGCTCTGAAATCAGTATTGATAGTTACATTTCAAGTAGTAGTGACAATTACAATGATAGTTACATTTATAGTTTCATTTGTAGTGAAAGTTTAAGTGGTAGTGACAGTGGGAGCTCCAATATAAAAACTAGGAGTAATGACAGCGATTTCAATATAAGAGGAAAATCGAATGATTTCGATAAAAAATACAGACATTTATGGGTTCAATGCGAAAATTGTTATGGATTAAATTATCAGAAATTTTTTTGGTCAAAAATGAATATTTGTGAACAATGTGGATATCATTTGAAAATGAGTAGTTCAGATAGAATCGAACTTTCGATTGATCCGGGCACCTGGGATCCTATGGATGAGGACATGGTCTCTATCGACCCCATTGAATTTCACTCGGAGGAGGAACCTTATAAAGATCGTCTCGATTCTTATCAAAGAAAGACAGGTTTAACTGAGGCTGTTCAAACAGGCGTAGGTAAACTAAACGGTATTCCTATAGCAATTGGGGTTATGGATTTTCAGTTCATGGGGGGTAGCATGGGATCTGTAGTAGGCGAGAAAATTACCCGTTTGATCGAGTATGCTACTAATAGATCTCTACCCGTCATTATGGTGTGTGCTTCCGGGGGAGCACGCATGCAAGAAGGAAGTTTGAGCTTGATGCAAATGGCTAAAATATCTTCTGCTTCATACGATTATCAATCAAATAAAAAGTTATTCTATGTATCCATCCTTACATCTCCTACAACCGGTGGAGTAACCGCTAGTTTTGGTATGTTGGGAGATATCATTATTGCCGAACCCAATGCCTACATTGCTTTTGCGGGTAAAAGAGTAATTGAACAAACATTGAATAAAACAGTACCCGAAGGTTCACAAGCGGCTGAGTATTTATTCCATAAGGGCTTATTCGATCTAATCGTACCACGTAATCCTTTAAAAAATGTTCTGAGTGAGTTATTTCAGCTACACAGTTTCTTTCCTTTGAATCAAAATTCAAAGCACTAGCCTCAATTATTTGCAACGAATTGGAGTTCATCGGAATAAAAGTAACAGTAAGAAGAATGGAGTTTTCTTTGGTTACATAAGTGCACAGTTCTATAGTAATAATCAAATCATAAGTTTTGGATAATGACTTTTCGTTTTTTTTCCATATCGAATCTATTTTTCTCCTATCCCTTATTTTAGTACAATACTACTGCTTAGTAATCAGGAACCCCCTATATTAACAGGGGAAAGGGTGAATTCTTCTTTTAGGGGAATAGAATGAATTAGGAAAATAAAAGGAATTCTCTGTTTCCTTATTACATATTAAGATAGAGAATAATCAAAATGAGAATAATGAAAATTTCTAATCGAAGTGTTGCATATTTCTATATCTCCCGAGAACCCACATTTTGGACTAGGAATCCCCGTTGTGTTAGATGGGATCCTAACGAATCCTTGGGGAATTCATAAGAAAAACTTTTGATTATTTTTTTTTTATTTTCATTTTTATTTTCTTTATTAGAAGATTAAGGGCGGGAGAACTAATAAAATAAAAAAAAAAATAGATTATCATACACCTATTTCGTGTAGAAAGGTGAACAGGCACACTTATTTAGTTCTACATTCCTTGCACTTATGATATACTTATCATACTTATAATATACTTATTATAAGATATCTTTATAACATAACAGGTACAAATATTTAATCGAGGCACCCGTTCTATGACAGATCTCAACTTACCCTCTATTTTTGTGCCTTTAGTAGGCCTAGTATTCCCGGCAATTGCAATGGTGTCTTTATCTCTTCATGTTCAAAAAAACAAGATCGTTTAGGTTTGATGTAACCAAATCTCATCAATTTATTTGATCACTTGGGCTTGGATCATAATATAGATATCGATTTCGTAGAATATGGTACGACATGTAGCTCCTTCCGAACACAAACAAAAAAGCAGTTATGCATTTCGTGTAGATACATGATATATGAATCAAGTATATAGAGGTATCGCTGTTTTCAAAAAAGAAATCGGCGGGTCGGAGATATAAAGTCAGTTTATCTATGTGTTATGTAGATATACATAGTAGAATCATATGAGGGGTATTTTCTTATTTTACTTCTAACCAATTTGATGAATTATTCCTAATGGATCACATGATAATAGTGCTAGCTGATGAGAGTTACTTCAAGAGCAAAAAAAAAATAGTATAAGAAAGTCAAATCCATTTCATTTGGCTTAGCTTATTCTCTCAATTTCAATAGAATACAACTGGATCTAGTATGAACTGGCGATCAGAACGTATATGGATAGAACTGATAACGGGGTCTCGAAAAACAAGTAATTTCTGCTGGGCCTGTATCCTTTTTTTAGGCTCGCTAGGATTCTTATTGGTTGGAATTTCCAGTTATCTTGGTCGGAATATCATATCCCTATTCCCATCTCAGCAAATCCATTTTTTCCCCCAAGGGATCGTGATGTCTTTCTATGGGATTGCGGGTCTGTTCATTAGTTCTTATTTGTGGTCCACAATTTTGTGGAATGTAGGTAGTGGTTATGATCGATTCGATAGAAAAGAAGGAATCGTGTGTATTTTCCGTTGGGGATTCCCTGGAATAAATCGTCGCATCTTCCTACGAGTCTTTATGAGAGATATCCAGTCCATCAGAATGGAAGTTAAGGGGGGTATTTACCCTCGTCGTGTCCTTTATATGGACATCAGAGGCCAGGGGGCCATTCCCTTGACTCGTACTGATGAGAATTTAACTCCACGAGAAATTGAACAAAAAGCTGCGGAATCGGCCTATTTTTTGCGCGTACCGATTGAAGTATTTTGAAATGAACCGAATATTGAATATTTTTTCAGTATGAGGGAAGGAACTCATAAATCCTCCCTTAAGAGCCGAAGTTTCTTTATTTATTCGAACAAACCGTGTTAGATTCTATTTCCCCCGTTCCGTTGGTAATACCATACCGCCGAGGCCCATAGAATAAAGCAAGCAGACATATATAGAAGAACCATAATAAGACGCCTTTTTCACCAAAAGGATTTTTTATGCATCATATGGAACTCTATTTTTTAGACGAGTATAAAGTCAAATAAATATGTATTGTATTCATCATATATATAAGAGCAGAACGTTTCGGAATACTGTACAGAATTCCTCCCTTTAGGGCAATACTTTGTTCAATCAATACGTCGTTTTAATACGTTATATGGAGATGGATTATCTCTCATAAATTCTCTCTCCTTTTTCAAGAGATCTTTCTTTTTATCCCTTCTTTTGTTCCTTGATAACTAAACGATTTGATCTCTCATAAACATCCAATTTTTCTCTCGTTTTCGCATCCATTTCGGATTTTATCATCAATATTCGTCAGAAATACCCCCTAAACGACTCCTGTGGTGTGGGTGACTAGTGAAATATTTTGAAATTATTAATTAACCAAGGGGATTTCTTTCTTTCGTCTCGAAATCCGAATAATATTCATTACTTCTTTAAGTGAAGTAAGTGGACTTTCAGGCATTCATCCAAAGAAACAAATGAAGCGACAATTGGGTCAATTTGATCCATAGAAATATCTATCTGGAACAATATTGGATCATTTCTTCACTCGAAAGGGACCTTTTCATTCTAACTAACTATATCTATATAGTTATATATATATATATATATATATATATATATCTTCTGGATATGAGGACTAAACAATCAAAAAAGAGGGAATAGATCCACAGGTTCCATACCTTTTTATAGAACTCATGCTTCATAGAAATATCAGATCAGACGGAGTTTACGAATGAAGTAGGTTCATTAACAATTCACAGAACAGATTCAAAGTGTCAAAAAAGAAAGCATTGACTCCGCTTCCATATCTTGCATCTATAGTCTTTTTGCCGTGGTGGATCTCTATCTCATTTAATAAAAGTCTGGAACCTTGGGTTACTAATTGGTGGAATACCAGGCAATCCGAAACTTTTTTGAATGATATTCAAGAAAAAAACGTTCTAGAAAGATTCATAGAATTAGAAGAACTACTTCTGCTAGACGAACTGATAAAGGAGTACCCCCAAAGACAGATAAAAAAGCTTCGTATAGGAATCTACAAAGAAACGATCAAATTGGTGAAAATACAAAATGAAGAGCATATCCATATTATTTTGCATTTTTTGGCAAATATAATCTGTTTCGCTATTCTAAGCGGTTATTCTATTCTGTGTAATGACGAACTTGTTATTCTGAATTCTTGGGTTCAGGAATTCCTCTATAACTTAAGCGACACAATAAAAGCTTTTTCTATTCTTTTATTAACGGATTTATGTATTGGATTCCACTCGCCCCATGGTTGGGAACTAATGATTGGTTTGGTCTACAAAGATTTTGGATTTGCTCATAATGATCAAATTATATCTGGTCTTGTTTCTACTTTTCCAGTCATTCTAGATACAATTTTCAAATATTGGATCTTCCATTATTTAAATCGTGTATCTCCTTCACTTGTAGTGATTTATCATTCAATGAATGAATGAAGAACTCATTTGATCCGCTGATATGAATCAAACCATAATGTTACTTTGTACATAAACAAACCGTTTTGAATCTGACTTACTTTATACTTCTATACGTGTAGGGGATTCGATTCCCCCTATATTCTAGTACAATTATTCCAGTCCAATGACAGAATCGTGGATAGGGAACTAGACTAGCTACCTACCTAATTTATTGTAGAAATTTCCGGGATCAATGATTGGACCATGCAAAATAGAAATATGTTTTCTTGGGTAAAGGAACCGATAACTCGATCCATTTCCGTATTGATCATGATCTATGTAATAACTCGGACATCTATTTCAAATGCATATCCTATTTTTGCGCAGCAGAGTTATGAAAATCCACGAGAAGCAACTGGGCGTATTGTATGTGCCAATTGCCATTTAGCTAATAAACCAGTAGATATTGAGGTTCCACAAGCGGTACTCCCGGATACTGTATTTGAAGCAGTTGTTCGAATCCCTTATGATTCACAACTGAAACAAGTTCTTGCTAATGGTAAAAAAAAGGGGGGTTTGAACGTAGGGGCTGTTCTTATTTTACCTGAGGGATTCGAATTAGCTCCCCCCGATCGTATCTCTCCCGAGATGAAAGAAAAGGTGGGCAATCTCTCTTTTCAGAGCTATCGCCCCAATAAAAGAAATATTCTTGTAATAGGTCCTCTTCCTGGTCAAAAAAATAGGGAAATTGTCTTTCCCATTCTTTCCCCGGACCCCGCTACTAAGAAAGATGTTCACTTCTTAAAATATCCTATATATGTAGGTGGCAACAGGGGGAGGGGTCAGATTTATCCCGATGGAAGCAAGAGTAATAATACAGTCTATAATGCTACAGCTGCGGGTATAATAAGTAAAATTGTACGTAAAGAAAAAGGAGGATATGAAATATCCATAGCTGATGCATCGGACGGGCACCAGGTGGTTGACATTATACCTCCAGGACCAGAACTTCTTGTTTCAGAGGGTGAATCCATCAAACTTGATCAACCATTAACAAGTAATCCTAATGTGGGTGGATTTGGTCAGGGAGATGCGGAAATAGTACTTCAAGATCCATTACGTGTCCAAGGTTTGTTGTTCTTTTTGGCATCTGTTACCCTGGCACAAATCTTTTTGGTTCTTAAAAAGAAACAGTTTGAGAAGGTTCAATTATCCGAAATGAATTTCTAGACCCATGGATTCATCAAGTTAGCAAAAAGAAACGAATTTTGGTTGATCGACGCAATGTGTATTATCCAAAAAAAATCATGGAAAGCCTTTTATTTATACTGTTTTTCC